TAACAAGTCCCTATATGATTTCTGGTGGAATCGGAAAGCACTAAGTACAAGCAAGATACACAGTTGCCCCTTGGAAGTCTCAAGGGAATGTGACTAATGGAATATGTAGGAATAGTAAGACCTATTGTTGCCTTTCATAAACAAAAAGCAGAAAAAAAAAATATACCATCAAGATATATAACTATCTATCACATACTCCTAATTTCCCATCTAAGCCTTGCTGTCTCTACTTCTGTGAAATGTGAAACAATTGGAAGACACCCTATTACATTCTTGGCGGGGTTACCCCAACGAAAGCACTTTTTTCCACTTTTATTCTATAAAAGCCAATCACCCATACAATATTAATTGAAAACCTGAGCACTCAGAGACTCTCATGAGTTTGTATGGATACAAAGTATCTTCAGTTCTTTCCACAACTCCTAATTGGATTCCCCACCAGCCTACCCAATCTACTTCAAGACTCAGTCAGTAAACACTAGTAAGGTAAGGTAATTAGGAAGTATTTATAGTCCTTCCTATAACCCCTTCTTGGATCCTAGGAGCAAGGATTTACAGTCTCTTAGGAACCTTCCTTTGGATACACGGATTTACGGTCCCTGACTTTCGTAGTTCTGAATCTCACAATTGAATCTTACTATGGATTTGATTCGATTGATAAATCAAATCAATGGCCTGAACGCATCAGGAATCCGTAATTAAGTGAGTATTTCTTTATTTATATTGGTAATTCATATTGGTATGGTACAGGTTTGGGTCACACCCCGATTTTTGAAGAAATAATTGAAAGTCAACCCCCCGATTCTTAAAATTGGGTATCGACAGTCCCTGCCCCTTACCTCTGCTTCTGCCAGGCAAGAATTTTGTGAGTTCTATTAGTTTAGTAGGGTAAGAAATTCCGAGTCTTTTGTTAATCAGGCGACACCCGGATTTGAACTGGGGAGAAAGGATTTGCAGTCCCCCGCCTTACCACTCGGCCATGCCGCCAAAACGATACAAAATAGATATAGATGGAAATATTCCGGGGAATTGCTGAACCATTTCTTTTTTTTGATTGGGTCCTGTTGTTTTCTTAGATTGATTGTATTTCAAAACACACAACACCTAAATAAAAGCTTTCCCCTTTTTTTCTATTGAAAGAGAAAAATGGATTTCCAGTCACAGAATCCAAAATTCAGAGCAAATTGGAAGCATTAATGACTGTGAATTCATGAATGGTTCTTGGATTTTGATCTCCAAATTGGTTTCCTTAATGACATAAGGAGATCAAATTGATATACGACTAATCAGTCTCAATTCTTTTCCATAATTAATCCTTTTCAATTTCAATTATAACAACAATTATGTGTATATGTAAACCCCAGAACAGAAATTCTTACACGGATACCTAGTCAGGTATCTTATTATTCCTATTAGGAAATCGTCGTGCTTGCATTTTTCATTGAATATATTGAATATAAAATCGAAATTTGGATATAGCACGACCTATGTTGCCTCAAGGGAACTTCGATAAAAGATGGGATATACGGATAGCTAGATAGTTATATCTGCATGTACTTAATAAATATGACTTCTCTTACGCACTTCAATCGTATTCTACTAATTAACAAATGGGTAGAAATATCTTTTCTCTCTGCGAATCATTTTTTGAACAACGGAATCGATGAAATAAATTAAGTGCTAAAATCAAAGTCAACTCTAGATGGTTCCTGATTATTCTGTCTTTATCTCACTCATAGAGAACAGATTCAATTCCGAATCCATTTATGGTACCCAATCTGATCGTAATATCATAAGGTAGAAATTGGATCTATTTTGATATTCTATACAAGACTCCATAAGTCTAAGTGGCAGAATTTTGTTTCCAGGAATGTTTTATCAATTCATTTCCATTTGTATCTGTCGCAAATTCGAATTTGAGTCACATTTTTTTTGATTCCTCCGTTCATACGTATTTAGTACATATATATATGTATATGGGGTTGGATAAAATTTCATGTTGTTCAAATGAGCAAAATATACATTCCATCGTTGCTAGATCAATCTATATGGTTCAACGAAGAGTGAGCCAATAGTTGGATTTTTTCGATAAACGGAAAACTTAAGATGTTCCGGGATGGAAATGAGGGAATGTATACAATACCAGGGTTTAGTCAGATACAATTTGACGGATTTTGTAGGTTCATTGATCAAGGCTTGATGGAAGAACTTCATAAGTTTCCAAAAATTGAAGATACAGATCAAGAAATTGAATTTCAATTATTTGTGGCAACATATCAATTGGCAGAGCCCTTGATAAAAGAAAGAGATGCTGTGTATGAATCACTCACATACTCTTCTGAATTATATGTATCCGCGGGATTAATTTGGAAAACCGGTAGAGATATGCAAGAACAAACCGTATTTATTGGAAATATTCCTCTAATGAATTCCCTGGGAACCTCTCTAGTAAGTGGAATATACAGAATTGTAATCAATCAAATATTGCAAAGCCCCGGTA